TTTATTTATAAAGAATATTAAAGAGTTTTATAATCCCACTGCAGGTTCCCCTACAGTAACTGTATTTCAACTTCGCATTAATTAATATTATTTCAACTATATAATTATATATTATATTAATATATATTTATTTATATAAAAATATAGATATGTTATTATATATTAAGATAATAATATATTTCAACGCGTGATGAGTGATTAGTGCGAAACAGTTAGAATATTCACCGTAATATACTAATTTACGTATTACTAGCAATTCTTATTTCATATAATCGAATTTCAGATTATAATTCATATTATATATTATATAAAAATATATAAAAATATAAAATGTTTTATATTATTAATTATATATAATTTTATTATTATTATATATTATATAATTTTATTATCATTTTATTATAGCACGTCTATAGCCCATATTATAAGGATCATTATGATTTGTCTTAATTCCTTTATAATATAATTTATAATAAATTATATTAATTATATATAATATATTATTATATATATGGAGTTGTGTTCGTTAATGAACTTAATCTAAGACTTTGCAGCACGAACTAAAGACAACAATGTAACGCCTGTAATTATATATATATTATTATATATATATAAATATTCAAAATATGGTAAGATTAATCGTGGATTATCGAATTAAATAACATGCTCCACTGCTTAAGTCTGTAACCGTCTATTGTTTTGAGTTTCATTATTGCTAACGTACTCTTCAGGTGGAATACTTACATTTTCATGTATATATTATAAATATATATATTATAATATATAGTACTCATAGTTTACTACTAGAACTACACGGGTATCGAATCCGTTTCGCTACTCTAGTCTTAATACCTCAATGTCAGTTAATAAATTAATTAATATTTTCACATATACCAGTCTTATAATTATCATAATTATTTCATCTTTACTATTATAATTCTTTAATTAATATATATTAACTCTAAATATAATTTTATATTATATTAATTCTACGTATCCTTTAAACCATTATGATTAACGCTAGCCCTCTTTGTATTACCGCAGCTGCTGGCACAAATTTTGGTTAGGACTATTAAAATATATTTAAATTAAAATTATTAAATAATAATAACTTAAATATATATCTTTATTAATAAAAGATTAGTTTATATCATTATTTAAACTATTTATGAACTTTATTTTTAATCAATTTATATATATATTTTATATATTAATATTATATATTAATAAATATTATTATATATTGTTCTAATAAGTAACTGAATCAATCTTTCGATCATTGTTCAATATTCCTCACTGCTGTATCTTATAGATATTGACTATATTTCAAAGTCAACGTGGTTATTATAACTTTCATTATTAACTATAGATCGTTGGCTAGGTTATAAACTATTAATTAACCTACTACCTAAACTATTATAAGCTTGACTATAAACAAATATTATACTTTAAATAAATATTTATTTAATATATATATATATATTATATATATATATTTATTAGATATTTAATCTATTTTATAGTTCATTAATTCTTATATTATTACTCACGTTTACACCACATATTTATTATTTTATCAATAATAAATGTTTGATTTGCATGTGTCATGTCCTTATTTAGCGTTTAATCTGAACCAACATCATGTTCTTTATTATTTATTTATTATTCCTTACTTATATATATATATTATATATTACGGATGATGTAGGATTTGAACCTACGTAGTTTATTAAAACTAATGATAGCTCAAATATCACACCTTAAACCACTCAGTCAACCATCCTTTATTTATATAATAAGACGGAAAATATGAGATTCGAACTCATAAGAATAATAAATTCAATTACATAGCAAATAATTTACCTTACCTATGGTGAATTTTCCTATATATTTATATATATATATAACGAATCCAATCAGATTTGCACTGACATCCTCTATTATGACAAAATAGGACTTTACTATTAAGCTATGGATCCATTAAAATATATAGATAGTGAGAATCGAACTCACAATCAATGTGTGGAAGACATTCAGTTTACCAATTAACTTATATCTATTTTATTTTATTACTTATACTCTCTCCATGATTTGAACATGGAATATTAATATTAGAAGTATTATGCTTTAACCATTAAGCTAAGAGAGCTATAATGTTATATATATATATTAATTGAGAATAGCTGGATTCGAACCAAGCATGGGTTGCTTAAAAGACAACTGTTTTACCTTTAAACAATACTCTCTATAAAATATATTTTATATTAATAATTAATATTGAATCGGTTTGATTCGAACAAACAAACTCCAAACTCAAATTTTGGTAACTTACCTATTAGTCTACGACTCATATAATTATTAAGATATGCTATTTGAAGGATTTGAACCTTCATACTATAAAGTAATACATCTTAAGAGTATCGTGTCTACCAATTCCACCAAAATAGCTATATATAATTACTTATAATAATAAAGAATATTATATATATTATATTATATTATACACCTCATCAATAGAATACGATATATAAGAATAATCAGATAATATCTAATACATGACAATATAAAATAGTAGTTTCAAAACCTACATGATGAGTAGATGTGAATTGATATGTTCTCATTCTTCAATAACAAATAATTAACATAACAGCTAACATAACCATATGTAAGAAATGTAAACCAGTACCAGCATAGAATACTGATCCATAAACACCATCACTAATAGTGAAAGCAGCATTAGTATATTCAATATATTGACAAGTTACAAAAATAATAATTAATCAAATAGTAATAAATAAACCTGATAAAGCTTTATTTCTATTTCTACAAATTAATGCATGATGACTATATGTAATAGTAGCACCTGATGATAATAAAATAATAGTATTTAATAAAGGTAATTCTGTAGGTTGTACTGCTTGAATTCCTACTGGAGGTCAACTAGCTCCTAATACAATATCTGGACTCATTGCTGAATGAAAATATGCTCAAAATAAACCTGCAAAAATTAATACTTCTGATAATACAAATAATAAAAAACCTAAATTAATACCTTTTCTAACTGCAATTGTATGATCACCTAAATATGTTGCTTCTGCAATTACATCTCTAAATCAAAATACACTTGTTAATAGAACTACTAATAATGCTAAATATACTAAATTCATATTACCAATATAACCATGCATTGTTAATCCTAATGATAATGTTAATGATAATAATGCAAATGATAATAACATTGGTCATGGTGATGGTAATACCATATGATATGGATATTGTTGATGTCTTGATCTTTCTAAATGTGTCATTTATTTTAATAAATTTATAAATTTAATATCTTTAAATATATATATATATATATACAATAATATACATATATATATATTAATATATTAATAAAAATTAAATATATATATAAAATATATATTTAATATAATATTATAATTATATATAATTCATATTATATATTATATATATTATAATTTAATTAATTAATAATATTATTATATATTATTAAATGTAGGAAATATAGGATTCGAACCTATAATCTTTCGTGTGTAAAACGAATGCTATACCAATTAAGCTAATATCCTAATGTATATATTATAAAGAGATGAAGAGAATCGAACTCTTAATAAGTAGATCTGCAATCTAATAGCTTAACCTTTAAACAACACCTCCTTTTTATTTTTATTTATTTGTAAATACTAAGATTTGAACTTAGATAATATGTACCTAAAAACATACATTTTACCGATTAAATTATATCTACTTATATTAATGCCCTTAATGAGAATCGAACTACATGTAAATAAATCTTCAGTTTATCGCTTTACCACTAAGCTATAAAGGCTATTATTACTTATATATATAAAATAAGAATATTATATATAAATATATAGTGTATATATATATTTATTTATTTATTGTTCATTTAATCATTCTAAGAATTTAGGTAATGATACAGCTTCAATTTTAATAGGCATGGCAGCATGATTAACACCGCAGTAATTCTGAACATTGTCCATAGAATACTCCTTCTCTTTGAATTAAAGCTGATACTTGATTTAATCTACCAGGATTAGCATCTACTTTAATACCTAAACTAGGAATAGCAAAATCATGAATAACATCAGCTCCTGTTACTACAAATCTAATATGTGTATCAACAGGTACTACTACTGAAGTATCAGTATCTAATAATCTTAATTGTCCTTCTTCTAATAAATCATCAGGAATAACATATGATTCAAATTCAATTAGTTCACCATTATCATTAATAAAATCAGAATATTCATATTTTCAATATCATTGATATCCAATAGCTTTAATAGTCATAGCTGGTGAAATAACTTCATCACATAAATATAATAAAATGAAACTAGGGAAAGCAATAATTAATAAAATTACTGCTGGAAACATAGTTCAAATAATTTCAATAGTTTGTCCATGTTTAATATATTTATATGCCATAGGATTTTTTGAATATGTTTTAACAATTGTAAATAACATTCATGATACTAAACCTAAAATAATAAATAAATAAAACATAATATTATCATGTAATTCTAAAATACCTTCTTGATTAGGTGTAGCTGAATCTTGAAAATAAATACCATAAGGTGTTGGCACATCATTACTAATAACATTTAAAAATAATGTATTTAATAAATTTAACATAATTTATACTTTCTTAATCTTTTTAGACTTTCGTGTCCTTTATATATTACTTATATCTATTTCCTTAAAAAATAAAATATACATACATATATATAAACTAATAAAATAATTATTATTATTATTAATATTATTAAATAATTAATAATAAATTTATATTTATATATTATTGAATATAAATTAATATTTATATATTATTTTATATAAATTAATATTTATATATTATTTATATAATAAATATTATATATATTATTTAATATATTAAATATTATATATTATTATATATATATTATAAAATATAATTAGTATTATATAATATATTAAATATATAATTAGTATTATATAATATATTAAATATATAATTAGTATATTTAATAATTATATATATATATTATTAATATAATTAATATATATTAATTAGTATATATTATTATAATATATATTATAATATTTATTTATATATTTAAATATTTATTTATTAAGAATATTATAATATTACTATATTAATAGTAAACATTATTATTATTAAACAGCGAATAATAACATGAATGAGATCATTAAACAGAATAATCCTGTAGCTTCTGATAAAGCCATTCCTAAAATAGAATATGAGAATAATGTATCTTTTAATGATGGATTTCTTGAAACTCCATTAATTAATGCAGCGAATACGATACCAATACCAATACCTGCTCCAATTAATCCAATTGTTGAAATTCCAGCTCCAATATATTTTGCGGCTAATGCTAATTGCATAATATTATATTTTTTATAATCTTTATTATATATTTAAATAATTAATATATATATATATATATATATATTTATATAATTATTATTTTATTATTATTATTAATATATACTTTTTTTTATAAATTATTATTATATAATGTATATAATATTTTATATAATAATTACTTATATTATTATTATTAATAATAATTAATTAAAGAATATTATAATATAATTAATTTATTTGTATTATATAAATTAATGTAAGTATAAACCATCTTTTAAGTAAGAAGAGGCTAAGATAGAGAAAACGTAGGCTTGGATAATAGCAATACCAAATTCTAAGCACATAATAATTAAGATAATAGCTAAAGGGATAAATCCTAAAATTAAAGTAAAGATATTAATTTGTACAAAAGTTATAGTTAAACCAGCTAAGATAGCCATTAATAAATGTCCAGAGAAGATATTAGCAGATAATCTTAAACCTAAAGAGAAAGCTCTAGCAACATAAGATAATAATTCAATTACAACTAATAAAGGTACTAAAGGTAAAGCTGTACCTGATGGTACAAATAATGAGAAGAATACTCAACCATGTTTAAATAAACTTAAAATAGTAATACCTAATCAAATAATCATACTTAATGAAATAATAAATACAAATTGTGCTGTTAAAGCATATGAATAAGGAATCATACTAATTAAATTAGAAATTAAAATAAACATAAATAATGTATAAATAAATGGAAAATAATATCCTCAATCTTTACCTTTAATTTGTCCTTTAACCATATTTAAAATTGTATCATAAATTACTTCTTGTGATAATAATCATCTTGAACCAATAATTTTATTATTATTATTACTTAATACATATAATGATGATACTACTAATAATACAATAATAGTATATAATGTAAATGTTGTAATATTTAAACCACTTAAATCAATAAATGGTGTATTTAAACCTAAAAATAGCTTAACTTCAAATTGTTCTAACGGTGAATTAATATATGTTCTTAATAATGTATTCTGCATACTTTATAAATATATATTATAACTTATTAAAATTAATATTATTATATAATAAATAATATTATATTTTATATTAATAAAAAAAAAAAATATTTTAAATTAATATATATAAATTATTATTAATTATATTATATTATAATTATATATTATTAATTATATTATATTATAATTATATATTATTATTATTAATTATATTTATAATTTAGAAATAAATAATCTTGATACATATAATCTTAAAATTATAGGTAAAAAGAATTGTGAAAATAAAATTAATAATACAGTAATTAATAATAAACCATATGTTAATTGATTCATAAAATAAAATGGAATTAATTGTGGCATATTTATATATTTTTTATATATTTAATATAAATACAACATTAATAATAAATAAATTATTATTAATAGATTATTTTAATATTCTTATATATATTATATATATATAAGATTAATAACTTACATAATATAATAATAGTAAATTATTATATTATTATATAATTATATGAATATATTTTTTATTTATAATTAAAGAATATTATAATTAATTTATTTATTATAAATTATGATTGTACAGCTGGTGTATTAAATGAATGAACAGCTGGTGGTGAAGTTAATAAGAATTCAATAGAAGAAGTTTTAATAGTATTTAAGTTAAAGATTTCATTAGATTCTACAAAATCAGGTGATTTAGTATATAATACTGATTTATTATTAGCTTTATTAGTTAAACCATTTACAAATTGATCATATAAGATGTAAATAAATAAAACTAATGAGATCATAGCAATAAATGATCCTACTGATGCTACATAGTTTCAACCAGCAAAAGCATCAGGATAATCAGGAATTCTTCTAGGCATACCATTAATACCTAAGAAATGCATAGGCATAAATAGTACATTAGCTCCTACAAAAATTAATCAGAATTGAATTTGTGCTAATTTTTCATTATAATATAATCCTAAAATTTGAGGACTTCAATAATAATATCCTGCAATAGTTGAAAATACTGCTCCCATTGATAATACATAATGGAAATGACCTACTACATAATATGTATCATGGAATGCTACATCTAATGATGCATTTGCTAATGCTACTCCTGTCATACCACCAATAGTGAATAAAAATAAGAATGCAATAGCATATAACATAGGAACTGCTAATCTAATAGAACCTCCATAAATTGTTGCTCTTAATATTTAACCTTAAATCATCTCAGATTCTATAAATAATATATTATAATATATACTATTTATTAGTTAGTTAAATTTATAAAAAAAATAATAATTAAATATATTATTTTTTCCCTTTTTAATAATTATTATATAATATAATAATTTAGGTAGGATATTAATATATATATATATATTAATATTTGAAGTATTGCTTCAAAATCATTACTGATTCCATTGGACTATACCTTATATAATCATATAATTAAATATTTAATTATTTAATTACTTAGATTATCAGAAGCATCTAGTCTCTACGCTTTTATATATTAATTTCTTAATATAATTTAGTTCGACGATTATCCTATATTAATTCCTTAATAATTTATATAATTAATATATTAATTTCTTAATAATTTAATATAATTAATATATTATATATATTTTATATATATATAAATTATATTTATAATTTTTTAATATAGGGTTTCCCTCGAGTTTGCTTCTTATAATTATTTTAATAATTTTAATTTATAATAAAATTTATATTTTATAGAAGGTAGAATATAATTTTTAATATTATTGTATAATAATTTAATAGATTTAAATTTAATATAAATAATATAATTATTATTTAATTTATGTAAAGTACAATTTAAATTAAATTTAATAATAAAGATATTTATAATAAAGATTATTTCTTTTAATAGAAATGATAGTATATTTAAATAAATACCTTTATTTTTAATAAATGAACTATTACATATAATTATATGAGCTAAAGATTCATAATTTAATAAATCATATAAATCATTAGGTACAATTTTTATTCTACCTTTATAAAAATGTTTTCTTAATAATGTAAAACATGGTAAAGATCTAGTATAAAATTCTAATTTTAAATATTCTTTACCTCTTATTATATCTTTTTTTAATTTAGGTATTGAAATACAATAATGTTCTAATAATTTATATACATAAATTAAATATTCTTTATTTTTTATAGATAATTTTAATTTAAATTTACAATTAATATCAATAATATTTTTATTATCTAAATTCTTTTTAGATGAATAATTAATTTGACCATCTATTAATAAAATACCTACAATAATATATAATAAATTATTAGGAATATTTATTATATTTATAATATCTTTAAGAAAATTAGGTTTATTTACATTAGATTCTAAATTAAGACCATAAATTACTAAATCTTTAATATTATTATTAATAATATAATATTTATTATTATTATTATTATATTTATTATAATAATTATAAAGAGTGTAGAAGATATTATTAAAATAATTATTTATGATCAACATATTATCCTTACTAAAGGGATAAATTAATCATGAGAAAATTTTAATTCCTGTAGGAATAGCAATAATCATAGTAGCAGAAGTGAAATAAGCTCTAGTATCAGCATCTAATCCTACAATATACATATGATGTGATCATACTAAGAATCCTAATAAACCAATAGATGCCATAGCATATACCATAGAAATTTCACCAAATACTGGTTTTTTAGAATAAGTAGATACAATATGTGAAATAATACCAAATCCAGGAATAATTAAAATATATACTTCTGGATGACCAAAGAATCAGAATAAATGTTGGTATAAAATGGGATCACCACCTCCAGCTACTTCAAAGAATGAAGTATTGAAGTTTCTATCTAATAATAACATTGTAACACCTGCTGATAATACTGGTAATGATAATAATAATAAGAAAGCTGTAATGAAAATAGCTCATACAAATAATGGTAATTTATGCATTGTCATACCATTAGTTCTCATATTTAATGTTGTAACAATAAAATTAATTGAACCTAATAATGATGAAATAGAAGTTAAATGTAATGCAAAAATAGCTAAATCAACACTAGGTCCTGAATGAGCTTGAATTGATGATAATGGTGGATATCCTTTAAATATTAACAATATATTACTATATTGATTGGACTATATCTTAAATTAATTCTTTCTAAATATTTTTATCTAATAATATTTTAATAATTAATAATTTTTTATTATTATTTTTATATTTATAATATGATCTTTTTCAAATTAGATATTCATAACTTTTTATACCTAATAATCTTGATTTATGATTATTAAATTTTAAATAATTAATAATATATTCAATACTTTTATTATCAAATAGTTCTAATTTATAATTATTTATATTAATATTAATATTTAATAATAATTTAATACTATATATTACAATATAATCTAATTTTATTATATTAATATTAAAATAATGAATAATTTTATTATCTTTTTTAATTAATTTAAATGAACTTTTAGTTTCTATATAACCAATTAATCATGATTTAGTTATAATTTTATTAATTATTAATAAATTATTTTCTAATATATTATTTATTATTTTTATATTATTAATATTAATATTTTTATAATTTTTATAAATATTATATCATGAATCAGAAATATAATTATTATTATATTTATTATTATTATTATTATTAATAATATTATTAATTAAATTAATTTTTAATAATTGATTAAAATTATTATTATTATTAATTAATAAACATTTTTTAAATAATAAATAATTAAATCTTTTTGATGTTAATAATTTATATTTATCAAAAATAGGTAAAATAATATTTAATAAATCATTATTATTATTAATTAGATATATTACTATATTATTAGTATAATTAATAGAACCAATTTTTAAATAATTTTTAATTTTATATAATAATTGAATATTATTAATTATTAATGAAATTTTATATGTAAAAATAATTTTATTATTATTATTAATATAAATATTAAATATTCCATTACTATCAGTTATACCTACTAATCATTCATTTATATTTAAATTATTTATTTTTATATTATTTATTTTTATATTATTTAGATGAATTAATTTTGTCACGTTTAGTCTCTGAAACATATTATTATTATATATATTATAATATAATATGCTGGCATATCAACCTATAATATTAAACATTTTAACTAATTTATTATTATTATTATTATAATAAATTAAGTATTTTAATAAATATATTTTATTATATAAAGATAAAAAATATAAGGTTTTTCATGCATCAAGTGACATTTTATAACTGCATATCATAAATACAGTTCAACCAGTACCAGCACCTGCTTCTACTAATGTAGAAGTAACTAAACAAACTAAAGCAGGAACAATTAATCAGAAACCAACATTATTTAATCTTGGAAATGCCATATCTGATGCACCAATCATTAATGGTAACATATAGTTCTTAATAAATATTATATATTTCTATATAATCTGGACTATATCTTAATATAATTAATTAATATAATTAATTATATTTATCACGTGTAGTCTCTGAGGATCCTATTATATAATATATACAATATATATTATCTTCGTTTCCTTCTGATTGTCCATTTATTTTATATAAATATTATTTATATAAAATTATCTTTATAATTATCAATATATAAATTTATAATTTATAAATTAATAAATAAAATAAATTTATTTATTATTATAATTATTAGTATATATTATATAAAGCTTTAGGAGTTTCCAGAATATAGTGATATAATAATTATATATTTTACAATATATAACGGCAACTATTTTATATAATAATTATTATTTAAATGTTTTCAATTATAATTATTAATAATTCTATTAATATTATTATTATTAATAATTAATTTATTATATAAATTAATACTATTAATATTAAGAAAAGAATTATTATTATTATGAATATTTAATAATAAATTAGATCAATTTATATAATTTAAATATTTAATAGATAATAAAGGATATTTTATATAATAATTATTAACTAATAATAAATTATTTATATTATTATTAATTGAAATATTATATAAATAATAAAGTTTATAATTATTATTTTTTAATTTTATATTTTTTATTTTAATTAATAAATTATTATTAAATAAATTAGCAATATTTATTATTAAATTATAATAATTAAAATTATTATTATTATTTTTATATAATTGTTTAATTTCTAAATTATAATTTAATTTAATTATATTATTAGTTCTTTTTTTATTTATTATTATAATAAAATTACTATTTATATCACTAAAACCTGATAATCAACCATTATTTATTAATAATGAATTATCAATAGATTTATATTTAATATAATTAATATTATTATTATTATTATTTAATTTATTATTATCAATATATATATTTATTCAATTAATTAATTTAATTAAAGTTTCATATTTAGGAGTTCTTAAATAACCATTAATTAAATTAATAAAAATATATAAATCTTCAATTTTAAGTAATTGTCAAATACAATATTTACCTTTATTACTTCTATCATAAACTTTACCAATATTTAATATATTACATAAATAATCAGCTAAAGGTTTATTTATAATATGAAAAATAATATTAATTAAAGGCTTAAGTTTATTATTATATTCTGGTACTCAAATAGTACCATTTCCTTCAATTAAACCTGATAAATAAGGTCCTAATTTATCTTTATTATATAAACTTATATCTCTTTTTATATTTATAATATATAATTTATCTTTATTATATAAACTTATATATCTTTTTATATTTATAATATATAATTTATTATTATTAATATATCTTTTAGAATTATTATTATTATATAATTTATTATAATTATATAATTTATTATTATTATAATTATATTTAATATAATAATTATTATAAAGGTTTATTTTACCAAAACCTCCAATTAATGCTGGCATAACTAAGAAGAAAATCATTAAAACAGCATGTCCTACAACTAATACATTGAATAATTGATTATTACCTGCTAAATATTGTGAACCAGGAGCAGCTAATTCTAATCTAATAATCATAGACATAGCTGTACCTGCCATACCACTAAATAATGCAATCATAAAATATAATACTGCAATATCTTTAGCATTTGTTGAATATAATCATCTTTGTACCATAATTATATTACATAATTATTTCATTAATATATATATAAATAAATCAATACATATATATATATATAAAATATATATATATATATTAATATAATATTAATATATATATTTAATTTAAATTATTTTAATTAATTTTTATTATTTATAATTTATATATTTATAAATTATAATATATTCAGATAGGATAGACTCGAACTAACTAGATCTTTCACCCAAAGAAAGCGCCTGACCTTTTGGCTTCTATCTGTATAAAATATATATATATACTATATACTATATATAAGCTTATTTATGTATATTATATAACTATAATATAATTAATTATATTAATTAATTATATTTAAAATATTATTAATATATAATATTTTATTAAAATAAATATATATTTCAATTTAATTATTTATATTATTTATTTAAATATATTATTATTATTTAATTAAATAATAATATATTATTATTATTTATGACTTTTCTTTATATAATATATATTATATATATATATATATAGCAATAATACGATTTGAACGTATATAATTAGGTCATGAACCTAATATGTTAACCAATTACATCATATTACATTTATAATTACTTATAATTAAAGTAAGAATATTATATATATTAAATTATTAATATTAATTAATTATTAACTCTACCGATATAGAATAATACGTTTTCAATAGTAGAGATAATAGGTACGATAATAATAAAGTAAGCGAAGTATAAGAATGTAGCAATTTGTCCCATTAATACGAAAGGTGGTTCAATATGTAATTGTCCGATTTGTCCTAATAATAAGAAATTAAAGATAAATAAGAAGAAGAAGAATTTAGATAATACTTTAAAAGTATTTCCTCTTACAACACTTCTATCAGTAATAGGTAATACTAATAAAACTAAAATAGCAGCAAACATAAGAATAACACCTAATAATTTATCAGGAATAGATCTTAAAATAGCATAAAATGGTAATAAATATCATTCAGGTACAATAGATGCTGGTGTTACTAAAGGATTACCAGGAATATAATTATCAGGATGTCCTAAAGTATTAGGTGAGAAGAATACAAATAATGAGAAGAAAATTAAGAATACAAAAACAGTAATTAAATCTTTAAAAATGAAATAACCATGCATTCCAATTCTATCCATATTACCTGTAATACCTAAAGGATTAGATGAACCATGTACATGTAAAGCCATAAAATGCATTACTACTAAAGCAGCAATAATAAATGGTACTAAATAATGTAATGCAAAGAATCTTTGAATAGTAGGATTAGATACTGAGAAACCTCCTCATAATCATTGTACAATATCTTGACCAACGAAAGGAATAGCTGAGAATAAATTAGTAATTACTAGTGCACCTCAATGTGACATTTGTCCATATACACAACAATAACCTAAGAAAGCAGCAGCCATAGTTAATACAAAAATAATAACACCTACAATTCATACTAGTACTCTAGGTGATCTATATGAACCATAATATAAACCTTTAGCAATATGCATATACATACAAATAAAGAAAAATGATGCTCCATTTGCATGCATATATCTTAATAATCAACCATATTGTACATCTCTCATAATATGTTCTACTGATGAAAATGCTAATTCAATATTTGATGAATAATGCATAGCCATAAAAATACCTGTTAAAATTTGAATTACTAAACATAATCCTAATAATGAACCTAAATTTCATCAATAATTAATTGTTGATGGTTGTGGTGAATCAATTAAATAACTATTCACTAAACTTAAATAAACATTTGATTTTCTAAATGCCATAATAAAAATATTTTACTCTAAATATATACATATATATACACATAAATATAATATATATATATATATATACTTTATATATATAAAATTATATATTTATAATTTATATATTCTTATTATATATAATATAATTAATATATATAATAAATTAATTAATTTAATTAAATAATTTTAATTATTATTATTTAATAAATAAATAATATTATAATTTTATTATTATTATAATATTTTATATATTAATCTTAGTTGGGATTGAACCAACATTTTCAACATGAAAAGTTGATGTCGTAACCATTAGACGATAAGATCTAAGGGTAAATACTAAGAATCGAACTTAGATTTAACGCACCACAAGCGTATTTTCTACCATTGAAATATATTTACCTTTATATATATATATGTTATATTAGGGATTTGAACCCCAAACCTTTCGATTACAAAACGAATGCTCTACCAATTGAGCTAATATAACTTTATTAAATTAATATAATAAATATTAAATTAATATAATATTATTATAAATTATTTTATATAATATTATTATAAATAATTTTATATAATATTATTATAAATTATTTTTATATAATATTAATAATAATAATAAAAATAATAGATTAGATATTATATAGATAACTAATAAATTAGTATTTTATGTATATTAAAATATATATAAAACCTATATTAATCTTAGTATAAGATTATTAGTATATATTATCGTTTTAAAACTACTTCATATTTTATATGTATTCAATATTTATTATTTATTAACTTAGCTTACCTACTATAACAATTATTAAGATATAAATTAATATTGATTAAATAATAAATAAATTATTTATGTATTATTTAATATAATAATTAATAGGTACACCATAGGTTAATTCATTATGGTCCTTGCGTACTAATAATGAGATTTAATAAGATAATATTATTTGTAGTAGATAAAAACCATACTGACTCACGTCGTATTTAACCCAACTCACGTTACCTTTTAATCGACGAACAGTCGAACCCTTATTAGCTTTTACAACCAATAGGATAGGTAGAGTCGACATCGAGGTGGCAAACATAACTTACAATTTCTACTCTTTCGTTATATTACCCTGTTATCCCTAGCGTAACTTTTATTCGTTATCAATAACCTTTACAATCAGTATTATTTGTTCATTATACCATACTTACGTACTTATTCCACTTGTTTGTGTCATAATCTTTACACAGTTATACTATTATATTAATTTAATATTTATTAAAAATAAATAAATATTATTGTTTTCCAGACAATTTTACTGTATATAATTTTTCTATTATTATATTATATATATAAAAATATATAATATATTTTATAATTAGTATATATAATATATACTTTATATTATAAATAAAATTTTATAATAATTTATATATGGACTTATTCAGATACTTTTGCTGAAAATGACGCCCCATCAAAACTACCAATTAGAGATTGTCTCTTAATATATAATATTATTAATAATAATAATATTATAAAATATATTTAAGAATATATTAATTTTCTATTAAATATATATATATTTATTAAAGATTAGAATTATTATATTATTATAATAAGTATCTCATTTATATCTAAACGATTATTATATATATATATATATATATAAATTACTTAATATGCTGAATATAATAAATAATAATTCGATCTATCTAATTATAGTAAAGCTGCATAGGGTCTTCTTGTCTAACTACAAATATACAGCATCTTCACTGCAAATTCAATTTCACTTAGTTTAAGGATGAGACAGTTGTTGTATCATTACGTCATTCATGCGGGACTGTAATTATCAGCCAAGGAATTTCGCTACATTATAACCCTCATAATAAGGCTGCTATTTACTTAAATTTATTTATATATTCTTTAATAAATATATAATTTATATATTAAGCATTGAGCAGAGTTCACACCTTATACTATAACTTAAATAGTTTTTGCAAAGTGCGGTGTTTTTAGTAAACAGTTGTACAACCTTGTTTTTATATCTCTTTATTGACTAACGTTAGAGCTATTTTTGCCGAGTTCCTTATCCTTAATTATCTAATACACCTTCATATTCTCTACTAACATACCTGAGTCGGTATACATTACGGTATACATTTAATAATTTATTTCCTGATCTTTATTAATTTATATATATATATAATATATATCTATAAAGATTTTTATTATTAAATTAGATTTTTACCATCTATAATATATTTATATTCATATTTATATTAGGTGCCGTACTTTTATAGTAAAACCTTATGTTTTAGGTGAAAAGGTTTAAACCTTTTTATCGTTACTCATGTCAGCATTCTCTATCTAATTATTTATTAATATATTAATATTTAATTAATATACTCTTTCATTAGATGTTCTATTACCATATTATTAATTATTTTAATAATAATTAATAATATTTAAATATTCAGTTTAATAATTTTTATAATTAATAAGATCCGTATATTGTTTATTAATAAATTAATTAAAAATTAATTTAATTTGAAATATTATATAATATTATTGATCAGTGCATTGTTACATGTTCATTAAAAAATGGTTATTGTCAAACCCATTAACTGATTATTTAATAATATTTTAATATTATTTTCACTTATTATTATTTATAAATTAAATTTATAAATTAAATATATTTTTTTTATATATATTTTATAAAATTTGGAACTTTATATATTAATCTGGGCTGTTTCCCTTTAGATTATTTACCTTATCGCACATAATCTGACTCCTTATAAATTATATAATTAATTAAATTAATTATATATAATTAAATATTTCGAGATTAAATATTATTGATAAAATTATAATAATTCCCCAATATATATTAATTGCTGTACCATTCAATAATAATATAATAAATTATTATATTATTATTAATTATTTAATTATAAGGGCTATACTAACATATATTTCATAGAAAACCAGCTATCTGCATATCAGATTTATCTTTCATACCTTACCACAACTAATCAGATAATTTTGCAACATTAACCTGTTCGATCGTTTTTAACCATCTTGTCATAGTAAGATCATATGCTTTCGGGTCAATTAATATTAACTCTTAATATATTTTTATATATATATTTATTTCTATTTTTATATAATTATTTAATTTTGCTAATATTAATTACTTGCTGACCCATTATACAAAAGGTACATTATTGATATTATATATAATATCTATAATTGCTTATAAAATAACCATTTACATACTTTCCCTCACGGTACTTTCTTAACTTATTAATAGTATTTAGTCTTAGAAATTGTTAATCCTATATTCTTACATATTAATTAATACATAATACTTTTTACGACCTATTATTATTTTCTCTCACCAATACTCATAATATCTCTGTTGATTTTTATTCCTTAAGTTACTAAGATGTTTCAGTTCACTTAGTCTTATTTTATTATATATAAAATAAATTAATATATATATATAATTTAAGGTTTACCTTTAGGTATTAAAAATATATATAATATAATATATATATTTTATTAGTAACCTAATTAACTATTAATAGTATTATTATAATATAATATTATTATAATATATGTATTCCATGATTATCTCTTTAAATCTATATAATAAATATTTCAAATCTATTATTTTTATTATTATTACTTATACCAAGGATAAAAAGATTCGAACTCTTAATGATTGATTTGAAATCAATAGTTTTACCATTAAACTATATCCTTTATATTGAAACTAACAGGAATCGAACCTATATTGGTACCTTATCAAAATACTATTCTAACCAATTGAATTATAGTTTCTATAATTATATACATATATATATATATATATTTATGGAGTTAATGAGAATTGAACTCATATCTATTGCATGCAACACAATTGTTCTACCAATTTAACTATAACCCCCTTATTTATATTATATATACGTCTTCAATAGGAATTGAACCTATGTATTCTCATTAACAGTGAGATGCTTTAACCACTAAGCCATAAAGACTAAATTAATTAATAAAATGAAGGGAATAGGAATTGAACCTATGAAGATATATAATCATTGAGTTTACAGCTCAACTCCAATTACCAACATTGGAAATCCCTCCTATATTATATATAATTACTTATATAAAGAATATTATATTATATAATAATATATATAAATATTATTAATAAATTAATTAATTAATTAATAAATAATTAAATATAATTTAAATATTAAATATTATATTATTATATATAATTTAAATATATTTTAACTTTAATATTATATTATTATTATATATATTATTAAATAATTAAATATAATTTAAATATTAAATATTATATTATTATTGTATATAATTTAATTAAAATATTATATATTATTATATATATATATTTAAAATAATTTATTTTAAATATTAAATATTTATGTTTATTATTATTATTATATTTATAATATATTTTGTTAGATATATTTATTAAATATAATTTAATTTAACTTTAATATTATATTTACCATTTTTATTAATATTATTATAGTTATAGATATTATTATTACTATTAATATAATTTAATTTAAAATTATTATTTAAATTACCTCATAAATATTTTTTATTATTAAAAGTACCATTATTTAAATATAGAGTACTAATTCTACTAATATTTTTATTTAATCTACCTTTTAACATAATAGATCAACCAATTAAATATTTAAACATTAATAAATTTATATTATTATTAATATTAATATTATTATAAATATTATTAATATTATTATTATTATTTAATAAAATATTATTATATTTTAATTTATTAATATTATTAATATTATTAATATAATTTATAGAGATATTATGATCATTTAATTTAGGCATAATATTATTTAATAGTCTTTGATATTCTATTAATAAACCATTATTATATTTATTATTATCTAATAAACTAATATATTTAGTTATAATTTCATTATTATTATATAAATATTTTAATTTAATAGGTTCAATAATAACTTTTTTATTATAATAATAACTTAAAATATTACTTAAATTATTTATATTAATATTTAATCTATTTATTAATTTATTAATTATATTAATATAATAAATATTATTATTATAATTATAATTATTTATATTATAATAATAAAATCTAATATTAATTACATTTATATTAATTTTATATAATGGTTTACTAATAATAATTTTATTATTTTTTAATGATATTAATTTATATAATAATTTATTAATTAATTTACTATTAATATAATTATTAATAAGATTATTTTTATTATAATTATAATTCTGTAATTTTCAATTATTTATATTATTTAAATGTTGTAAACTATTACCTTTATTATTTAATTCACTTAAATATTTATTATTATTACTTAATTTATTTATTAATCTATTCTTATTTATTAATAATAATAAATTCTTTAATAATAATTTATTATTATTATTATTATTAATATTTAATTTTAATAATTTTATTAATTTCATATTTTATTTTATTTTTATTTTATCTAATTATTAATTAATTAGATTATTATAATATATTATATTATATATTATAATATTATTAAATTGTAGTTAATACTTGTAGAAGGATTTGAACCTTACATTATTTGTTTATGAGACAAATGTTTTAACCATTTAAACTATACAAGTTTAAAATATTTT